AATTACATTGCCAGAAATAGATAAGATAATATTTCCATTTATGTATCAGAATAGATGCACCTTTTGAAGCCAGAAAAATTTTTCCTTGATACCTAACATAATGCGGGAAAGGTTCTTTGAAAAACCGTAGGATAACCCCAAAATACTTAGGAAAATTTTTTCCTAGATATTTGACTTTTCCGTAGAAATAGATTCGTTCAAGAAGAGCTCCAAAAGATGTTGATCGTAAATAAGAGGATTGGTTAAAGAGAAAAACAAAAAGGGATTCGTATTCCCATACATGGAAATTATATAGGAACAAGAATAATCTTTGATTCCTTTTTGAAAAAAAGGAAATGAATTCTTTTGGAGTAATAAGACTATTCCAATTACGATACTCATAAAGAAAGAATCGTAATAAATGCAAAGAAGAGGCATCTTTCAACCAACAGCGGAGAGTTTGAATCAAGATTTCTAGATGGACGGGGTAGGGTATTAATATATCTAACACATAATTTAGATGTAAGAATTTGTCCTCGAAAAAAGGAAATATTGAATGAATTGATCGCAAATTTTGCGATTTTACTATTTCTTTTCCCGATAGGGAAGATATTAATAGTGGAGAAAATGGAATTTCCACAATGACTGAAAACCCCTCTGTTATCATTTGCGAATACAAATTCTTTTTGTGTTTGTGCCCAAAAATTTCATTTTGGCTCGAATCATTAGCAGAAAGAATCAAATGATTCTGTTGATACATTCGAGTAATTAAACGTTTTACAATTAGTAAACTGTATTTCTTTTCACTCGCATTTTCCAACAAAATTGATTTATTGAAACCATGATCATACGCAAATGCGTAAATATATTCCTGAAAGATAAGTGGATAGATCAAGTTATGTTGCCAAGACCTATCTAGTTCTATATGTACTTGGAATTCTTCCATTTCAATTTATACCGCAAACAAAAGGAAAATAGAGGGTTTCTTGGGTTATCAAATGATACATAGTGCGATACAGTCAAAACAAGTTATTTTATTCTAAAATAATAGATACCTCGGAGACGGGTCAATTCATCAGCGGACTCTCTTTTTTTTTCCATCTAATTGAATTGGTTTTTCTTTTTTTATCTTCTAACAAAATAAGATGGTTAGAAATCCTTTATTTTTTCAACCCAATCGCTCTTTTGATTTTGGAATCAATTTATCAATATACTCTTTCTTCTACACATTCATCTCCATCCCTTATAGAGACTGGATAATCGAATAATTAGGATTCACTATAAAAAACAAAATATTCACTCGTAAGAGAATCTTTTCCCGCATCCGGCACTAATTTTTTTTAACGTCTAATTAGATCAGGAAATCATTCAAATTATGAAGATAAACTCGTTGTTCTTTCTTTCTCCAGAATTTGAACCATTAGGTCTCGATCCATTTATTCAATTGACCCAACTTCGAATTCATTTCGTTCCCTTCCAAGAATTCAAATAGAATTTTGTACCAATTTGGTAAAAATGAAATATTCTCCGAATTTTATATTGATACGACATGCTCTTTTTTCCATTCATTTCCTTTCAGGATCAGTCGTGGTCTTATAAGCTCTACCGATGATGTAGACGAATTCCTTGCTTCATCAAAATATGTAAAAGATTCGAGTCGCACTTAAAAGCCGAGTACTCTACCGTTGAGTTAGCAACCCGAAAAAGAAATATGTAGATACAATCGAGATAAAAAAAAAAAATGGATTGGAATCAAAACTTTGAATTAGCAAGAAATTCAAACAAACTTTTCGAATTGATTCCGAACCGAAAAGCAAACCAAACAGATCAGATGACAAACCAAAAAAGGCTTAGATAAAAAAAATAAATTTCGAGACCAAATATTATCCATTTTTTGGATCCAAATTCTGTATCACAAAAAATTTAACGAATCTTTGAATAAAAAACCTATTTATTGGACGGAAGACAGAGATAAACTATTTCATTTTTTTTTTATTTCAAAATTGAATTATATTTGTTCAGTATGCTCTTGTCAATATGAATATTAAAAAAAATACAATGGAGAAAGAAAAAAAATGCAAAAGAAAATTGAATTCAAATACAAATATTTTTGAATTTTTTAATAATTTATTTCTATATTTTCTTTAATTTCAATTTAACTAGAATTATTCAAATATTCTAAAATAGAAATACGATATATACAATTTCTATTTTGAAATCGAAGTAGAAATAAAGTGAAATATATAAGAAAATTTTTGTGTTGGATTGGCACTACATAAAAAATCTACAGGAATAGAAAGGGAAGAAAAAAAGTTTTATCAAACCACATTATCTTTATTTTTTATATATAATATAAAATTAATTGAACTTTGTTTGATTAAGTCGAATTTATTTTAAAACCTCCGCTCTCTTTAAAATATCATATACAGTTTCGGTAGGTTGAGCACCTTTTTCAAGAAAATCTAGAATAGCAGGAACATTTAAATAAGTTTGCTTTTTTATTGGATCATAAAAACCCACTTTCTGCAAATCTCTTCCCTCTCTTCGGGACCGAACATCAATTGCAACGATTCGATAGACGGCTCATTGGGATAGATTAAATCAACAAGACCCCCCCTGGAAACGTATAAGAGGTTTTCTCCTCGTACGGCTCGAGATAAATGATTCAAAGTTAGGTATATATAAATTCTATCTATTATTATTAGAATGCCGAATCAAATAAATCCATAAAATCATCAAATGAATTAGACTAAGAATTAAGTCCTTTTCATTTCGTTATTTCCCCCAAAAATCATTTGTATACTCATAACTCAAGTTGAATAATTCTTAAATTGAAATAGTTCAAAAAAAATACTTTGTCATTTATTGAGCAGTCTCAAATACCCTTTTGTCTCATTTAGAATCGATTTGAATTCGGTATTCGGATCCAAATTCAATTGTTGTGACAATTAACAATTATAAAGGGTATTTCCTTGTTCCGGAAATCTTTATCTTTTTTTTGAATCATTGGGTTTAGACATTACTTCGTTGATTTGAAATCCTTTCAAAAATGGCAGCAACATGCCTTTTTTGTTATTTCTTTCTATCAAAGAATAGAATCGTACGAACGACGGATTCCCCACGATATATATAATTTTCTCGAAAAGGTTTTATCAATTCCAACAAAAGATTTTCCTTTGGGATTTGAAACTTATTTAGATGCCCTTTCGATTTCTCTGTCAAAGATATACTTACGAAGTTGTTCCAACTTATTGATTGACACTAACCCTAGATCCTTATCCCTTGAGAAATAGCTCAATACTTTACTACTCGAGCTCCATCATGTACTATTTCCATTACACCCCAACAAAAAATGAAATGCGGGTTCGAGTGGAACAGAACAAAGGATGTCGAGTCAAGAGCATCCTTTATTAGAGAATGATGGATATAAGAATCCACAAAGGATCATGTCCTTCAAGTCGCACGTTGCTTTCTACCACATCGTTTCAAACGAAGTTTTACCATAACATTCCTCAAATTTGGAACCGATATGCGGTTGATTCAATTATGGAATGATGAATAGTCATTGGTTCCGCCGGGACAGTCAATACACAGATATCGAATATATCTTAAATTCTTATTAGTAATGTTAATTTTTTTACAATTTTTTACAATCAAAGCGACATCCTTAAGAAATCGAAATTCCTATTTATTTTTGAGCTCACCCATTAAATTTAATAATAGATTTTAAAAATCCAATTTCTTTTCCGGGATGAATAAAAAAAGAAAATAACTAACTTCCTTCTCTATATATATTCATATATATATGAATAGAATATAGGGGATGTATATATGATTGATTAAAGACATACTTTTTTTGGAATTCAACTTCCTGGAATCTAGAACCCCATCTTGTCTAAATCTCCAACAAATTCACTTGGATCTGCGTGTCATTTGACCACCTATCCTCCTTTATTTGATTATTTGATGTGATGAAATGTGAAAAAAAAAATAAGATTCATTTTGGTTAAAATCATTAGCTGAAAGAATCAAATTCTATCCAATATGAAACTTTAGAAACAAAAAAAATGCAATCTTAATCTTAAATTACATATGTTCTGGGACGGAAGGATTCGAACCTCCGAATAGCGGGACCAAAACCCGATGCCTTACCACTTGGCTACGCCCCACTTCGATTTCTATTCGACACTAATAAACACTAATATTGTTATTCATTGTTCGTCAATTTCAGTCCAACTATCTAAAAAATCAATTCAATTTGGTTGTTAGTATTTTGACACGTGTAGGTATAGAATTCAAATGAATTTATTGATCATTACATAGAATTCCATTAAGATATTGTATGAAAGTAGAATTTCTTCTATTCTCAATGGAGAATAGAAGGTTTTTTGATTGAGTGAGTAAGTTCAAAAGAAAAAGAAAATAAGGATTTTTTCTTCATTTGTTCGTTCTATCAATAACTCAATCAAAATGCAATAAAAAAAAAATGTCTGTTATGCTTAATATCTTTAGTTTGATCTGTCTTAATTCTGCCCTTTATTCGAGTCGTTTTTTCTTCGCCAAATTACCGGAAGCCTACGCTTTTTTGAGTCCAATCGTAGATTTTATGCCAGTCATACCTTTATTCTTTTTTCTCTTAGCCTTTGTTTGGCAAGCTGCTGTAAGTTTTCGATGAAATCTTTCATCTTGTCCTAGAAAAATGAATGCTTTTTTCGAGAAAAATGATTCGAACATTCTAATACTAAATAATTGATAAAGATAAAATCAGGTAAGTCTTACAGTATGAACCCTTGATTCAAACATCCCAATTTTTGAATAGACACAATCCATATCCTCTTGTTTTCCGATTATAACTTTTTTCGTAAATGAATAAAATCTTATTTTGATCCTCCATAATATCAACAAATGGGTAGAATAGAATTATTGAATTGATAAGTAAGATAATAATGGATAAAATAATAATAACTTTATTTTTGATTTATTTTGATTAAAAAAAATTCTTTTCGATTTTGAAAAACTACTTTGCTTTTAGACGTCAAATCAAATTCAAATTATAGGATATGCGGTATAAAAATAGAGAATCTATTCTCTTTTTTCCAAAAAAAAAATGATCTTGGAGATTGTGTAATGCTTACTCTCAAACTCTTTGTTTACACAGTAGTAATATTCTTTGTTTCTCTCTTCATTTTCGGATTCCTATCTAATGATCCAGGACGTAATCCTGGGCGCGAAGAATAAAAAAGGTTCTTTGCCTTTTTTCATCTATTTTTTTTTTCTAATTATAATTATATAGAAAACAAATCGATTTTCTAATTCTAACTAATTAGAATGATACTCTAGATTTGTAATTCTATTTCAATTTAGTTAGATTTTGAAAAAAAAAAAAGAAAAAAGATTGAATAAATTCAAAAGAAAAATCAATATAGTAATTATCAATGGAAACGGAAAGAGAGGGATTCGAACCCTCGGTACGAATGACTCGTACAACGGATTAGCAATCCGACGCTTTCGTCCACTCAGCCATCTCTCCCCGTTGAAAATAAACATAGTAATAGTCAAATTCAAATAGAAATAATTTAGAAAATTTTTTTAATTGAAAATTATGTAAAAAAATATTTAATAAACTCAACTCGAATTAATTAGACTCAAAATTAAATCCAAAAAATTAGAATTAGAAATAGAATTTCTATAACAATAATATATATATACAAAATATACAAGTTGTATTATGTAATATACCATTAAGTACAAATTTGATTTGAAATTCCAATCAGTTAGATAAAGATTCGAAGAATTCAATTTCAAATCGAATTTAATTTAATATATATATTATTTTAATCTAATCTATAATTAGAATGGAGAATAATAAAAAAAGACTGAATAGTAATAGAAAAATAGAATATTAAAAAAGAGAAGATAAAAAGAAATGCTTCGTTACCCGAAAGGGCCTTTTTTTTTATTCCCACGCACGGCCTGGCGGCCTGATCAGTACCTCGCCAGGCCTTTAATGGATTCATAATGGATTCATAAAAAAAACGGATTCATAAAAAAAGAATTTCTTTTGATAAAGCACAATAATATAATAAAAAGGACTATTTCTATTCTCTAGATATAGAAGCAACAGGCCATTTCTTATTCTTTTTTCTTCCCTATTTATTCTATCTATTCTTCCATTTTTTCAGCACACAATTTTTTTATGTTATAACTTTCATAGTTTTCTTGAACCATATCTATCAAAACGAAAATTCTTTCAAGAAAAAAAAATAGAACTTTTTTTAGTTATTTAATTTTCATAATCTCATTAAATCCTCCTACAAAAACCGTCAATACTCTCAATTTCATGATTCTTTTATAATCTTGTCTTGATTCCGTGCAATTTCAGTGTTCGACAAAAGTTCCATTTCGATATAATAATCCAACTGTAGCGGGTATAGTTTAGTGGTAAAAGTGTGATTCGTTCTATTAACCCTTTAATAGTTAAGGGGTCTCCCGGTTTGATTACTATTCCGATCAAAAACTTTATTTCTTAAAAGGAATTAATCCTTTCCCTCTCAATGTATAATTTGAGGAAAATTATACATTCTCGTGATTTCTATCCAAAACTCAATTAAAAGTGGAATTTTTGGATTATGAAATTACGAAACATAATTTTTTTTATTGGATCAATACTTCCAATTGAATGAGTATAAGTAAGAGATCCATGGATAAAGATAGGAAAAAGGGTTTCTAATCGTAACTAAATCTTCTATTTTTTTTATAGAGAGAAGCAAAATAGCTATTAAATGATGACTTTAGTTTACTAGAGGCTTCAATCAACATATTTCTTTTTTTGTTTGTTTTAGCTCGGTGGAAACAAAATACTTTTCCTTAGGATTCTCTCAAATAGAAATAGAGAACGAAGTAACTAGAAAGATTGTTCGAATCAACTCTTCTAAAGGGATCATCTAAAAAGTAAATTGTTTTGAATTGAATGCATTCATAAAAAAAGCTGACATAGATGGTATGGGTGAAATTGTCTTTTGGAATTTCATTCCCACCTTCGATTTTCGATTAGGATATGGGAATTTCTCCATTTTCCATAAAGGAGCCGAATGAAACCAAAGTTTCATGTTCGGTTTTGAATTAGAGACGTTAAATTAAAAAGAAGAAATCAACGTCGACTATAACCCCTAGCCTTCCAAGCTAACGATGCGGGTTCGATTCCCGCTACCCGCTCTATTCTGTATTAATTACTGCATTATTGAGTTGAATACAGAATTCAAAAAAAATTTTCTCATCTCATATCACATACAATCCGATTCTTTTTTAGAAACAAAAAAAAGTAAAAAATGAGAAAAAATCGGAATGAAAAGCGTCCATAGTCTAATGGATAGGACATAGGTCTTCTAAACCTTTGGTATAGGTTCAAATCCTATTGGACGCAATTTATTTCCATATATTTTTTATAGATATCCATGTGAAAAAGTCATTTTTTTTTTTAATATTAAAAAAAATTAAGAGGGATTGATTTCTTTATGCTTG